GTTTATGTAGCTTAATTTATCCAAAGCAAGACACTGAAAATGCCTAGATGGACTCACAAATCCCATAAACAAATAGGTTTGGTCCCGGCCTTTCTATTAACTTCTAGCAAGATTACACATGCAAGCATCCTCGCCCCAGTGAAGACACCCTACAAATCACTATGATTAAAAGGAGTTAGTATCAAGCACGCTTAATGCAGCTCAAGACACTTTGCTTAGCCACACCCCCACGGGAAACAGCAGTGACTAATATTTAGCTATAAACGAAAGTTTAACTAAGCTATGCTAATATAGGGTTGGTCAATTTCGTGCCAGCCACCGCGGCCATACGATTGACCCGAGCTAATAGACATCGGCGTAAAGAGTGTTTTAGATAAATACAACTAAATAAAGCTAAACTCTTTCTAAACTGTAAAACCCTAGCCAATGTAAAATAAACTACGAAAGTGGCTTTAAAATTTCTGAATACACAATAGCTAAGACTCAAACTGGGATTAGAGACCCCACTATGCTTAGCCCTAAACTTCAATAGTTAAAATAACAAAACTACTCGCCAGAATACTACAAGCAACAGCTTAAAACTCAAAGGACTTGGCGGTGCCCCATACCCACTAGAGGAGCCTGTTCTATAATCGATAAACCCCGATCCACCCTACCATCTCTCGCTTAGCCTATATACCGCCATCTTCAGCAAACCTCAACAAGAGATACAAAGTAAGCACAAATGCCCACGCAAAAACGTTAGGTCAAGGTGTAGCCTATGAGCTGGGAGAAATGGGCTACATTTTCTATTACAGAAAACCCACGATAACTCTTATGAAACTTAAGAGTCCAAGGAGGATTTAGCAGTAAACTAAGAATAGAGTGCTTAGTTGAACTAGGCCATGAGGCACGCACACACCGCCCGTCGCTCTCCTCAAATATAATCAAGGATTAGCTTAACTAAACACCCCTATATTTATATAGAGGAGATAAGTCGTAACATGGTAAGTGTACTGGAAGGTGCACTTGGATAAATCAAGGTATAGCTCAACACAAAGCATCCTGCTTACACCCGGAAGATATCAGCATCACTTGATTACCTTGAGCCAACACTAGCCCAAAAACCGATCAATACTACTACCAAACAAATATATAATACTAAATCATTTACAAATATAAAAGTATAGGTGATAGAAAATTTATTCTGGCGCTATAGACACAGTACCGCAAGGGAAAGATGAAAAAAAAAGATCAAGCATAAAATAGCAAGGATTTACTCCTATACCTTCTGCATAATGAGCCAGCTAGAGATTATTTCGCAAAGAGAACTAAAGCCAAATACCCCGAAACCAGACGAGCTACCCAAAAACAGCTAAAAGAGCGCACCCGTCTATGTAGCAAAATAGTGGGAAGATTTTTGGGTAGAGGCGATACACCCACCGAGCCTGGCGATAGCTGGTTATCCAAGATAGAATCTTAGTTCAACCTTAAGCCTACCCGCAAAACCACCAATCCCCCTGTAAGCTTAATTGTTAGTCTAAGGAGGGACAGCTCCTTAGACACTAGGAAAAAACCTTACATAGAGAGTAAAAATCCCAGCCCCCATAGTTGGCCTAAAAGCAGCCATCAATTAAGAAAGCGTTCAAGCTCAACACTAAGCACCCAAAGAAATCCCAAACATTCAACTGAACTCCTAACATCACATTGGATTAATCTATTATATTATAGAAGCAATAATGCTAGTATTAGTAACATGAATAAATTCTCCACGCATAAGCCTAAATCGGACCGAAAGCCTCACCGATATTTAACAGCCTAATACTAATAATTATAAACAAGCCAGTATTACTAATACTGTTAACCCAACACAGGCATGCTATTAAGGAAAGGTTAAAAGAAGTAAAAGGAACTCGGCAAATATAATCCCGCCTGTTTACCAAAAACATCACCTCTAGCATTACTAATATTAGAGGCACTGCCTGCCCAGTGACACATGTTTAACGGCCGCGGTACCCTGACCGTGCAAAGGTAGCATAATCACTTGTTCTTTAAATAGGGACTTGTATGAATGGCAACACGAGGGTTTAACTGTCTCTTACTTCCAACCAGTGAAATTGACCTGCCCGTGAAGAGGCGGGCATAAAATAATAAGACGAGAAGACCCTGCGGAGCTTCAATTTACCAATGCAATCATAACAATATAAACCCATGGGTTTAACATATCCTGACCCTGCATTTAAAATTTTGGTTGGGGTGACCTCGGAGCATAGCTAAACCTCCGAATAGATTATGCCAAGACTGAACAAGTTAAAGCGAACTAATATCTATAATTGACCCAATAATTTGATCAACGGAATAAGTTACCCCAGGGATAACAGCGCAATCCTATTCCAGAGTCCATATCGACAATAGGGTTTACGACCTCGATGTTGGATCAGGACATCCTAATGGTGCAGCAGCTATCAAGGGTTCGTTTGTTCAACGATTAAAGTCCTACGTGATCTGAGTTCAGACCGGAGTAATCCAGGTCGGTTTCTATCTATTTTATATTTCTCCCTGTACGAAAGGACAAGAGAAATAAGGCCTACTTCATAAAGTGCCTTCCTCCCATAAATGACCTAGTCTCAATTTAACAAAAAACTATATATATACAGCCCAAGAACAGGGCTTGTTAAGATAGCAGAGCCCGGCAACTGCATAAAATTTAAGACTTTATAATCAGAGGTTCAACTCCTCTTCTTAACACCATGTTTACAACAAACATTCTACTTGTCACTTTACCCGCCATCGTTGCCATAGCATTTCTTACACTTACCGAGCGAAAACTACTAGGCTACATACAACTACGTAAAGGACCCAATATTGTAGGACCTTATGGCTTATTACAACCCTTTGCCGACGCAATAAAACTCTTCACCAAAGAACCACTAAAACCTTCAACCTCCACTACTACTCTTTATGTTATCGCACCAGCCCTAGCCTTTACCATTGCCCTTCTCTTATGAGTGCCTCTCCCCATACCCAATTCCCTAATTAATCTTAACCTAGGACTCTTATTCATTCTAGCCACATCTAGCCTAGCCGTCCACTCTATCCTATGATCAGGATGAGCATCAAACTCAAATTACGCATTAATCGGAGCACTACGAGCAGTAGCCCAGACAATTTCATATGAAGTAACTCTCGCCATTATTTTACTATCAATTCTGCTAATAAGCGGCTCATTCAACCTCCATTCACTCATTATAACGCAGGAACACCTCTGACTCCTCCTACCATCATGACCTCTAGCCATAATATGATTCACTTCCACATTAGCAGAAACCAACCGAGCTCCTTTTGACCTGACGGAAGGAGAGTCCGAACTAGTCTCAGGCTTTAATACTGAATATGCTGCAGGCCCATTTGCCCTTTTCTTCATAGCTGAGTATATAAATATTATTATAATAAATGCCCTAACAGCCACAATTTTCCTAGGAACACTATATCCCGTTCACTCACCAGAATTGTTCACAACATGCTTTATTACTAAAACTCTTCTATTAACCTCCCTATTCCTATGAATTCGAGCAACCTATCCTCGATTCCGCTATGATCAGCTTATGTACCTCCTGTGAAAGAATTTTCTTCCCCTTACACTAGCATTCCTCATATGATACATCTCAGTTTCCATCATAACCTCTGGCATCCCCCCTCAAATCTAGAAATATGTCTGACAAAAGAGTTACTTTGATGGAGTAAATAATAGAGGTACTTAATCCTCTTATTTCTAGAATTATAGGCATCGAACCTACTCCTGAGAATTCAAATTCCTCCGTGCTACCTATTGCACCTCATTCTAAAGTAAGGTCAGCTAAATAAGCTATCGGGCCCATACCCCGAAAATGTTGGTTATATCCTTCCCGTACTAATTAATCCACTAGCCCAACTTATTATCTATTTTACCATATTTATAGGCACTATTATTACATTATTGAGCTCCCACTGATTTCTAGCCTGAGCGGGTCTAGAAATAAATATACTAGCCTTTACCTCAATCTTAATTAAAAAAACAAGCTCTCGCTCCACAGAAGCCGCCACTAAATATTTCCTTGTACAATCTACTGCATCTATAATCCTCATAATAGCAATTATATATAACAACCTGTTTCCCGAACAATGAACCATGTTAAATAATATTAATCAACCTTCATCTTTAGCCATAACAATAGCCCTCGCTATAAAATTAGGAATAGCCCCCTTTCACTTCTGAGTCCCAGAAGTTACCCAAGGAACACCTTTAATTTCTGGTCTACTTCTCCTCACATGACAAAAACTAGCCCCCATCTCAATTATGTACCAAATTTGCTCATCAATTAATACAAGTGCACTTCTAATTCTATCCATCCTATCCATTATAGTAGGTAGCTGAGGAGGTCTTAACCAAACACAACTACGTAAAATTTTAGCATACTCTTCAATCACCCATATAGGCTGAATAATAACAACTTTAACATACAATCCGAATATTACAATTTTTTATCTCCTCACATATATCATTTTAACAACCACTGCATTTCTAGCTCTAAACCTAAACTCGAACACCACAACCCTAATACTATCACACACCTGAAATAAACTCACCTGATTATTACCACTAATATCATCTACCCTCCTATCTATAGGAGGCCTACCCCCACTAACCGGCTTTCTACCCAAATGGGTTACTATCCAAGAACTTACAAAAAATAATAACTTCATTATACCTACCATTATAATTATTATAACCCTACTAAACTTATATTTTTACTTACGACTAATTTACATTACCTCTATAACACTACTTCCTGTATCCAATAATACAAAAATAAAATGACAATTCGAAAATACAAAAACCACACTACTCATTCCCCCACTTATTATCCTTACTACCTTCCTATTACCTATATCCCCAACAATCCTAACCATCCCCTAGAAATTTAGGTTAAATATAGACCGAAAGCCTTCAAAGCTCTTAGTAAGTTAAATATACTTAATTTCTGAAATATACTAAGGACTACAGAACCTTATTCCGCATCAACTGAACGCAAATCAGTTACTTTAATTAAGCTAAGCCCTTACTAGATTAATGGGACTTAAACCCACAAAAATTTAGTTAACAGCTAAATGCCCCAATCAACTGGCTTTAATCTACTTCTCCCGCCGCGGGAAAAAAAGGCGGGAGAAGCCCCGGCAGAAGTCTACTGCTCCTTTGAATTTGCAGTTCAACATGAAAATCACCTCGGGGCTGGTAAAAAGAGGGCTAAACCTCTGTCCTTAGATTTACAGCCTAATGCTTACTCAGCCATTTTACCTTTTTCACTTATGCTCATTAACCGCTGGCTATTCTCTACAAATCATAAAGATATTGGAACCTTATACTTACTATTTGGCGCATGAGCTGGAACAGTAGGTATAGCTATAAGCCTTCTTATTCGAGCCGAGCTGGGTCAACCTGGTAACCTGTTAGGCAATGATCATATCTATAATGTTATTGTTACAGCCCATGCATTTGTCATAATTTTCTTTATGGTTATACCCATCATGATTGGGGGTTTTGGAAACTGACTAGTACCCCTAATAATTGGTGCTCCTGACATAGCATTTCCCCGCCTAAATAATATAAGCTTCTGACTTCTTCCACCATCCTTCCTACTTCTTCTCGCATCAGCCATAGTAGAAGCTGGTGCAGGAACAGGTTGAACAGTATATCCACCTTTAGCAGGAAACCTCTCTCACCCAGGAGCCTCCGTAGACCTAACTATCTTCTCACTTCATCTAGCAGGTATTTCCTCTATTCTAGGGGCTATTAACTTCATTACAACTATCATTAATATAAAACCCCCTGCAATATCTCAATACCAAACCCCTCTATTTGTTTGATCAGTCCTGATTACAGCAGTCCTACTACTCCTATCTCTGCCCGTACTAGCCGCTGGTATTACAATATTATTAACAGACCGCAATCTTAACACTACCTTCTTTGACCCTGCGGGAGGGGGAGACCCTATCTTATATCAACACTTATTCTGATTCTTTGGACACCCTGAAGTCTATATTCTTATTCTACCTGGCTTCGGAATAATTTCCCACATTGTAACATACTATTCTGGGAAAAAAGAGCCATTCGGGTATATAGGCATAGTCTGAGCTATAGTATCAATTGGGTTCCTAGGCTTTATTGTATGAGCTCACCATATATTCACAGTTGGAATAGACGTAGATACACGAGCCTATTTTACCTCTGCCACTATAATTATTGCAATCCCAACTGGCGTCAAAGTCTTTAGCTGACTTGCCACGCTACACGGAGGAAATATTAAATGATCAGCCGCAATACTCTGAGCCCTAGGCTTTATTTTCCTTTTTACCGTAGGTGGTCTGACCGGTATTGTACTAGCAAATTCATCACTAGATATTGTATTACACGACACATATTACGTCGTAGCTCACTTCCACTATGTCTTATCAATAGGGGCTGTCTTTGCTATTATAGGAGGCTTTATCCACTGATTTCCCCTATTCTCAGGTTATACCCTAGATCAAGCCTGCGCCAAAGCCCACTTTACTATTATATTTGTAGGTGTAAATTTAACCTTTTTCCCACAACACTTTCTGGGCTTATCAGGAATACCCCGACGCTATTCTGACTATCCCGATGCTTATACCACATGAAATATTGTATCATCTACAGGGTCCTTTATATCCCTAGTAGCAATGTTACTAATAATTTATATAATCTGAGAAGCTTTCGCCTCAAAACGTAAAGTACTATCAATTGAACAACCCGCCTATAATCTAGAGTGACTACATGGCTCCCCTCCACCTTATCACACATTTGATGAACCAACCTTCATCAAAGTTAAATAAAAAAGGAAGGAATCGAACCTCCTGAGACTGGTTTCAAGCCAATTCTATAACCTCTATAACTTTTTCAATGAGATATTAGAAAAACTATTTCATGGCTTTGTCAAAGCTAAATCATAGGACATATCCTATATATCTTATATGGCCCACCCAGTTCAACTAGGCCTACAAGATGCCACATCCCCTATCATAGAAGAACTAATTGCTTTTCACGACCACGCCTTCATAATTGTATCCCTAATTAGCTTTCTCGTCCTATATATTTTATTATCAGTACTAACAACAAAACTAACTAGCACTAACATTACAGATGCTCAAGAAATAGAGACTATTTGAACTATCCTACCCGCAATTATCCTAGTCTTAATTGCTCTTCCATCTCTACGAATTCTCTACTTAACAGACGAAATTAATAACCCCTCATTTACTATTAAATCAATTGGACATCAATGATACTGAACCTATGAGTATACAGATTATGGGGGTTTAATCTTTAATTCTTATATACTCCCCCCACTATTTTTAAACCCGGGGGACCTTCGACTTCTAGAAGTTGATAACCGAGTGGTACTCCCAATTGAAGCCCCTGTCCGTATAATAATTACATCTCAAGACGTTCTACACTCATGAACCATCCCTACACTTGGTCTAAAGACAGATGCAATTCCAGGGCGCTTAAATCAAACTACATTTACTGCCATACGACCAGGCGTCTACTACGGACAATGTTCAGAAATCTGCGGTGCTAACCACAGTTTTATGCCAATTGTTGCAGAATTAATTCCACTAAAAATTTTCGAGATAGGACCCGTATTCACTTTATAGATATACTAAATGCACTTCACCTAGCCTACTCTTAAAATATCAAGGCCCACTGTATAGCTACTACAGCATTAACCTTTTAAGTTAAAGATGAGAAAACACTTTTCTCTGCAGTGAAATGCCTCAACTAAATACATCTTCATGGTTTATCACCATTATAACCATACTACCTGCACTATACCTTATTATACAATTAAAATTACTAAATATAAACTACTATTTATCTCCACCACAAAAAATTCCTAATATGCAGATATTTAATAACCCTTGACAACTAAAATGAACGAAAATTTATTTACCCCATTTACAACCCCAACACTCCTAAGTCTACCCGCTGTAGTTCCCATTATTTTATTTCCCACATTATTATTCCCAACCTCCAAACACCTTGTTAACAACCGACTAGTTACTATTCAACAAAATCTGACTCAACTTATCCTAAAACAAATAATAATGATTCATAATACAAAAGGGCGAGCTTGATCCCTAATACTAATGTCTCTAATCATTTTCATTGCTACAACCAACCTCCTCGGGCTATTACCTCACTCATTTACACCTACCGCCCAGCTGTCTATGAATTTGGCAATGGCAATCCCTCTATGGGCTGGTACAGTAATTACAGGCCTTCGCTTCAAAACCAAAAGTTCCCTAGCCCATTTTTTACCACAAGGCACACCTACACTTCTTATCCCTATGCTAGTAATTATTGAAACTATCAGCTTATTTATTCAACCAGTAGCCCTAGCTGTACGCCTAACCGCTAATATTACAGCAGGCCATCTACTCATGCATCTAATCGGAAGTGCCGTACTAGCGCTATTAACCATTAATTTTTTTGCAACTTCGCTAACCTTTATACTCCTGTTACTCCTAACAATTCTAGAGATTGCGGTTGCCCTAATTCAAGCCTATGTCTTCACGCTCCTGGTAAGCCTTTACTTACATGATAACACTTAATGACCCACCAAACTCACCCTTACCATATAGTCAAACCCAGCCCATGACCACTAACAGGAGCTTTCTCAGCTCTCCTAATAACATCCGGATTAATTATGTGATTTCACTTCTACTCCATAACTCTACTAATATTAGGGTTACTAACCAATATGTTAACAATATATCAATGGTGACGTGATATTGTACGAGAAAGCACTTATCAAGGCCACCATACAATACCAGTTCAAAAAGGCCTCCGTTACGGAATAGTTTTATTTATTATCTCAGAAGTCTTCTTCTTTGCAGGCTTCTTCTGAGCATTTTACCACTCAAGTCTTGCCCCTACTCCACATCTAGGAGGGCACTGACCACCAACAGGCATCACTCCCCTAAATCCTCTAGAAGTACCCCTCCTAAATACTTCTGTACTACTTGCATCAGGGGTCACAATCACTTGAGCCCACCACAGCTTAATAGAAAATAACCGAAAACAAATAATCCAAGCCCTACTTATTACAATCTTATTGGGCATCTACTTCACCCTCTTGCAAATATCTGAATATTATGAAGCACCCTTCACTATCTCCGATGGCATTTATGGCTCAACATTCTTTGTTGCTACCGGCTTCCACGGACTTCACGTTATTATTGGATCTACATTCCTTACTGTCTGCCTTATTCGCCAACTATTATATCACTTTACATCAAACCACCATTTTGGTTTTGAAGCAGCTGCTTGATACTGACACTTTGTAGATGTCGTCTGACTCTTCCTCTACATCTCCATTTACTGATGAGGTTCCTATTCTTTTAGTATAACTAGTACAGCTGACTTCCAATCAGCTAGTTTCGATAATATTCGAAAAAGAATAATAAACCTAGTACTAGCCCTAACAATTAATATCTTCCTAACCCTGCTACTAATAATCATTATATTTTGATTACCCTTACTTAATACCTACGCAGAAAAGGCTGACCCTTATGAATGCGGGTTTGACCCACTAAACTCCGCTCGCATTCCTTTTTCCATAAAATTTTTTCTAGTCGCTATTACTTTCCTACTTTTTGATTTAGAAATTGCTCTGCTATTACCCCTACCATGGGCTCTCCAAACAACAAACCTCCCTGTAATAATTAAATCATCAATAATATTAATCATTATTCTAACCCTCGGTCTAGCATACGAATGAACTCAAAAAGGACTAGACTGAACCGAATTGGCAAGTAGTTTAAATAAAATAAATGATTTCGACTCATTAGATTATGATAATCATACTAGCCAAATGCCCGTTATTTATATAAATATTATATTAGCATTTCTTATCTCACTCCTAGGCATATTAATCTATCGTTCACATCTAATATCATCTCTATTATGCCTAGAAGGGATAATACTTTCACTATTTATTATAAGCACCCTCATAGCCTTAAATATACACTTTCCCCTAGCTAATATTGTACCTATTGCTCTGCTAGTATTCGCCGCTTGCGAGGCAGCAGTGGGTCTTGCCCTACTAGTCTCAATCTCAAATATATATGGTCTAGATTATATCCACAACCTAAGCTTACTCCAATGCTAAAAATAATTCTTCCCACAATCATGCTATTACCAACAACATGATTTTCCAAAAATAGCATATTATGAATTAACCTAACCATACACAGCTTAGTTATTAGTCTTATCCCCCTTATATTTTTTAATCAAGCTAGTAATAATCTCACTAGTTACTCGACTTATTTATCTTCTGACCCACTATCAACACCTCTTCTAACACTAACCGCCTGACTCTTACCTCTCATGATTATAGCAAGCCAATACCATTTACATAATGAAAGTCCTTTATGAAAAAAACTTTATCTCTCCATAATAATTTTTCTACAAATCTCCCTAATTATAACATTTATATCCACAGAACTAATCCTGTTCTATATTTCATTTGAAACTACTCTTGTCCCCACCCTAATTATTATTACCCGATGAGGCAATCAAGCAGAACGCCTCAACGCAAGCACATATTTCCTATTCTATACATTAGCTGGCTCCCTTCCCTTACTAATTATACTAGTATTTATATATAATAACACAGGTTCATTAAACATTGTGTTACTAACACTCACAGCCCAAGAACTAACAAACACCTGATCCCATAATCTAATTTGACTGGCATGCATGATAGCTTTCATAGTAAAAATACCCTTATATGGCCTACACCTATGGCTCCCCAAAGCCCACGTTGAAGCTCCCATTGCCGGGTCAATAGTTCTTGCCGCAGTACTTTTAAAACTAGGTGGCTATGGTATAATACGACTTACCTCAATCCTTAACCCCTTGACAGAATATATGGCCTATCCCTTCCTTATGCTATCCCTATGGGGCATAATTATAACAAGCTCAACCTGTCTCCGACAAACAGATCTAAAATCACTTATTGCATACTCCTCCGTAAGCCACATAGCCCTAGTAATCATAGCCTCCCTCATCCAAACTCCTTGAAGCTTTACTGGCGCTATTATCCTTATAATCGCCCATGGCCTTACTTCATCCATATTATTCTGCCTAGCAAATTCAAACTATGAACGAACCCACAGTCGCATTATATTGCTCTCTCGAGGGCTTCAAATTTTACTTCCACTAATAGCCTTCTGATGATTTGCAGCAAACCTCACCAATCTGGCCCTACCCCCCACCATTAATTTAATTGGAGAACTACTAGTAGTAACAGTTTCATTTTCTTGATCACATGTCACCATTATACTCACAGGACTAAATATACTAATCACTGCCCTCTATTCTCTACACATATTCATTACAACACAACGAGGAATACTCACCCCCCACATTATAAACATAAAACCCTCCTTCACCCGAGAAAATATATTAATATTTATACACATTTCTCCCATCATCCTTCTATCCCTCAACCCCAATATTATTATAGGCTTCACCTCTTGTAAATATAATTTAATTAAAATATTAGATTGTGAATCTAAACATAGAAACTCATCCCTTCTTATTTACCGAGAAAGCTTGCAAGGACTGCTAATCCATGCCTCCGTACTTAACAAAACGGCTATCTCAACTTTTAAAGGATAACAGGTATCCATTGGTCTTAGGAACCAAAAATATTGGTGCAACTCCAAATAAAAGTAATAAATGCACGCCTCCATTGTTATATTAACACTAACTTACTTAATACTCCCAATTATTACCACTCTCATTAAGCCCAACAAAAACCACCTGTATCCTAATTACGTAAAAACAACTATAATATTTGCCTTTATCTTCAGCCTCTTTCCCATAACCCTATATATCCTATTAGACCAAGACATAATTATCTCAAACTGACATTGAACAACTATTCAGTCCCTAGAACTTACACTAAGTTTTAAACTAGACTATTTTTCCGTACTATTCACTCCAATTGCACTATTTATCACCTGGTGCATTATAGAATTCTCACTATGATATATAAGCTCAGATCCAAATATTAATCAATTCTTTAAGTATCTTCTCATTTTTCTCATCACCATATTAATTTTAATCACCGCCAATAACCTCTTCCAACTCTTTATTGGATGGGAAGGTGTCGGAATTATATCCTTTCTACTAATCGGCTGATGGCATGCTCGAACAGACGCCAACACAGCAGCCACCCAAGCAATTCTATATAACCGTATTGGTGATATCGGCTTTATCCTAACCATAGCATGATTTCTTCTCCACTATAACTCATGAGACCTCCAGCAAATATTTATCCTAGACTCCAACCCAAATCTTTTACCACTAATAGGACTTCTTCTAGCAGCAACAGGAAAATCAGCCCAACTTGGTCTTCACCCCTGACTCCCCTCCGCCATAGAAGGCCCAACCCCAGTTTCAGCTTTACTCCATTCTAGTACTATAGTAGTAGCAGGAGTGTTTTTACTTATTCGCTTTCACCCCTTGATAGAAAATAATATATTAATTCAAAGTCTTACATTATGTCTAGGAGCAATTACCACCCTATTTATAGCAATCTGCGCCCTAACACAAAATGACATCAAAAAAATTGTAGCCTTCTCCACCTCAAGTCAACTAGGGTTAATAATAGTTACCATTGGCATTAACCAACCACACCTAGCATTTCTACATATCTGCACTCACGCCTTCTTCAAAGCCATACTATTCATTTGCTCTGGCTCTATTATTCACAATTTAAATAACGAACAGGATATTCGAAAAATAGGCGGATTATTTAAAATAATGCCCCTCACTTCAACTTCCCTAACCATTGGTAACCTAGCACTTACAGGTATACCTTTCCTTACAGGTTTCTACTCCAAAGATCTTATTATCGAAACCGCAAACACGTCATATACTAATGCCTGAGCCCTATCTACTACTCTTATCGCCACCTCCCTAACAAGCGCCTACAGCACTCGAACTATTATCCTAGCACTAACAGGACAACCCCGCTTTTCAACCTCAGTTCACATCAATGAAAATAACCCAGCTTTACTAAACCCAATTAAACGTTTAACACTAGGCAGCCTACTCGCAGGATTCCTCATTACCAATAATATTTTTCCCACCACACCACCCCAACTGACCATACCCCATTACCTAAAACTCCTAGCTCTGTGTGTAACCATCCTAGGCTTTTTAATAGCTCTAGACCTAACCCTTATAACTAACAACCTCAAAATAAGTACCCCATCACATATATTCAAATTTTCTAACATATTAGGATATTTTCCTATTACAATTCACCGAATAATTCCCTATCAAAACTTAATCATAAGTCAAAACCTAGCCTTCATCTTATTAGACTCAATCTGACTAGAAAAATTAATACCCAAAACAATCTCACATGTCCATACCACTACTTCTATCACTATTACTACCCAAAAAGGCATGATCAAACTTTATTTTCTCTCTTTCCTTATCCCCCTTATCCTGGTTACACTATTAACAATATAATCTATTACCTCGAGTAATTTCGATAACAATATAGACACCAACAAATAACGTTCAACCAGCAACCACTACTAGCCAACGACCATAGTCATATAAAGCACCCGCACCAATAGAATCTTCACGAATCAACCCTGGCCCCTCTCCTTCAAAAACTACCCAACTTCCTATACTATTTAAATTAACCATCACTACCAACTCACCATAATCTAAAATTCATAAAATCAACCCCACCTCCATTGCTAACCCAACTAAAAAGCTGCCCAACACCTCAAACCCTGAAACCCATGCCTCAGGATATTCCTCAATAGCCATCGCAGTAGTATAGCCAAAAACAACCATTATACCTCCTAAATAGATTAAGAATATTATTAAACCCATGTAAGTACCCCCATAATTTAAAATAATTACACAACCAACCACACCACTGATAATCAATGCCAGACCCCCATAAATAGGAGAAGGCTTAGAAGAAAACCCCACAAACCCCATAACCAATAACACACTTAACAAAAATAAAATATATGACATCGTTCTTACATGGACTTCAACCATGACTAATGATATGAAAAACCATCGTTGTATTTCAACTACAAAAACACCAATGGCCCCCCTACGTAAATCTAATCCAATTATAAAAATAATTAACCACTCCCTCATTGACTTACCCACCCCATCAAACATTTCCACATGATGAAATTTTGGCTCTCTCCTAGCAACTTGCTTAACGCTACAGATCATTACCGGCCTATTCCTAGCAATACACTATTCACCAGACACTTCCTCTGCCTTCTCCTCAATTGCACATATTACCCGAGATGTAAATTATGGCTGAATCATCCGCTATCTTCACGCCAATGGCGCCTCCATATTCTTTATCTGCCTATTCCTACATGTAGGCCGAGGTCTCTACTATGGCTCATTTCTTCTCACCGAAACATGAAATATTGGTATTGCACTCCTACTTATAACCATAGCAACAGCCTTTATAGGTTACGTACTCCCATGAGGACAAATATCATTTTGAGGCGCCACAGTTATCACAAATTTATTGTCTGCAATCCCATACATTGGAGCAAATCTCGTCCAATGAGTCTGAGGTGGTTATTCCATTGATAACCCAACCCTTACACGATTTTTTACCCTCCACTTTACCCTACCCTTTATTATTGCAACCCTAACAGCCCTCCATCTACTTTTCCTGCACGAAACAGGATCAAATAACCCCTGCGGAATCCCCTCCAACTCCGATAAAATCCCCTTCCACCCCTACTATACGATCAAAGATATTCTAGGCCTAATCTTCCTCCTCCTTATTCTAATAACCCTAGTATTATTTTCACCTGACCTTTTAAGTGATCCAGACAACTATACTCCAGCTAACCCACTAAACACCCCACCACATATCAAACCAGAATGATATTTCCTATTTGCATATGCAATCCTACGATCTGTCCCTAATAAACTAGGAGGTGTACTAGCCCTCCTTCTATCCATTCTTATCTTAGCAATCATACCTACACTCCATAAATCCAAACAACAAAGCATAGCATTCCGCCCACTCAGCCAATTCCTACTATGACTCCTAATTACAACTCTACTAACCCTGACCTGAATCGGAGGCCAACCAGTAAATCAACCCTTCATTATAATTGGACAAATAGCATCCATAATATATTTTACTACAATTTTAATCCTAATACCACTAGCCTCCCTAATCGAAAATAACCTCCTCAAATGAACCTGCCCCTGTAGTATAAACTAATACACCAGTCTTGTAAACTGGAAATGGACACTCTTCCCCGGGGCAACTCAGAAAGAAAGTACTTAACTCCACCACCAACACCCAAAACTGGCATTCTATTTAAACTACTTTCTGCATTCTAGGGGGTACAGTCCTTAAAATAACTTAGCATAATCTAATTTTATGTACTTTATGTAATTCGTGCATTACTGCTAGTCCACATGAATATTATATAGTACTATAAGTGTTTAACCGTCCATAGAACATGAAATTACATACTTACTAACAATTCTCGCCAACATGCTTACAAGCAAGGATATTCCTCTGAACTTAATGACTATAATACATAAGATTTAAACCTTCAAAGCACTGATCCTACCCATTGAAATATCAACCAACACGATATTTCATTACCGTACATAGTACATTACATCATTGATCGGACATAGCACATTACAGTCGAGCATACCCAATTCCAATCCTTGTCAATACGAATATTCTCCTCAGTTAGGTGTCCCTTGATCACCATCCTCCGTGAAATCAATATCCCGCACAAGAGTGCTACTCTCCTCGCACCGGGCCCATAACTCGTGGGGGTAGCTATAAATGGCATCTAAGGGACATCTGGTTCTTACCTCAGGGCCATAGCATCAAGATCGCCCACACGTTCCCCTTAAATAAGACATCTCGATGGATCACGGGTCTATCACCCTATTAACCAGTCACGGGAGCTCTCCATGCATTTGGTATCTTTTATCTCTGGTCTGCACGCGACCCCATTGCAGAATGCTGGTCTCGCCACAATCAATCCCGCAGCGCCTGTCTTTGATTCCTAGTCCATACCATTATTAATCGCACCTACGTTCAATATTCTAGTCCCACACGAACCTTAGCAAGGTGTTATTTAATCCATGCTTGTAAGACATACAAATAATTGATCACACATCCACACCAATCGAGACCATATATTAACTCAAGCCACAACAAACTATACACAAACCCCCCCTCCCCCAACTCCGACCACTCCCATATAATTTGCCTTTGCCAAACCCCAAAAACAAAAGCTTGCTGCCTAGCCGAAGTCTCACTTTTTATCTTTTAGGTTTACACACCTAAGCTACCACTTTCTCAACTAATAAAAAATTGATTCATTTATTACCCCTAGCATTCCACCCACCCTCCTTCCCACAACCCCAAAAGATAGTGTCCACAATATATAACGTCCC